ATTTTTTTTTGCATTTTCTGTATTTTATACATAAAATTAAATTTTTTTTTGAGAAATTGGATTTGTATGTTTTGCTTTAAACCCGAAAAATTTTTTAGTTTTATGTCACAAATTTGGGTTTTTAATATAAGTGTTTTATTATTATATATTACATTTATTTCCATATATTATTATAATTTATATAAATAATAAACGCTTATTAATAATCAGGTATTTGTCAAAAGTTTTAGCTACTTATAGTTTTTAGAGGCAAAAGAAATGATTGTATAATAATATATTTATGTTAATGTAGATATGTATTTTACATTATTAATATAGGATATAAACAATATACCTTATTTAATTAATATTATTAGTATTTACAATAATCAATTATATTAATTATAAGGATATAATTATATAATTAAATTAATCTATTACTAATATATAATTATATATATAATAGAGTGTAACGGATTTAATTATATACTATCTCATATTATATTAAAAGTAACCATATATTAATTTAACTGATTTATATTATTTAATCTTTACCATATAGTTAAAAAAAAGGTAAAGATTAAATATAGGAGGAAAGATTTAAAACATTGCAGCTCATATTTGATCCGTGTTTAAATTAGCTGCATATAATAGAGAAGTTGTTGTTGTCATCTGGGGTAGTTATATTCTAACTTTTTTTGTTTTTTTAATTTTTGTTTTATTTTAATTTTCTGAATCTTTTTGCTTATTATGTGTTTTAATTACTGATTTTTTGATTCAAGAAAGATGATTTATTATTTGAAGAGAAGTTGTTGTTGTCATCTGGGGTAGTTATATTCTACCTTTTTTTGTTTTTTTAATTTTTGTTTTATTTTAATTTTCTGAATCTTTTTGCTTATTATGTGTTTTAATTACTGATTTTTTGATTCAAATTAGGTGACCCATTTTTTGGAAAGTTTTATTCTTGCTTATTTATTCGTTTTTTCTTTGTATTATATGCAAGTTTTGTAAAACTAAAAGTTCTTTTTGCAGTGATTTGATTTAATTATCAAGTAATTTTGGAATTAGTAATTGATCTAGTATTGGCATAGTTCGTGCCAGCAGCCGCGGTTATACGATTAATACAATTGAATATATTTGGTTAAAACAGTTATTTATAAGTTTAGGGTTAATTAAAAAATTTATGAGGTGGAATTTAAAATTTTTTTATGATTCTTATTATGATTCTGTGGAATTTAAATAATAAACTAGGATTAGATACCCTATTATTTTAAGTGTTAATTTTGCTTACCTGGGTAGTATTAGTTAGGATCTTAAAACCCAAAGAATTTGGCGGTATCTCATTCCATTTAGAGGAACCTACCCTATGATTGATAATACATGATTAACTTTACTTAATTTATTTGTTTGTATATCTCCGTTATCAGAAAATCTTTTTGGAGTTATAATTTTCTTAATTTATGATTATAAAGTATTTCAGGTCAAGGTGCAGCTTATAATTAAGAGGAGGTGGGTTACAATAAACTTTAGTTTATAACGTATTTAATGGTGAAATACTGTTAATGAAGGTGGATTTAAGAGTAATTTAATTTATTTAATTTAATTGATATTGGCTCTGGGGTGTGTACACATTGCCCGTCACTCTCATTATTGATTAACCATTTTTAATTTAAAATTATTTTCAATTTAGATGAGATAAGTCGTAACATAGTAGATGTACTGGAAAGTGTATCTAGAAAGGTTATCAAGGTATAACTTATTACTGAAGTGTTTCATTTACACTGAAAATTTTTCTGTGCAATTCAGGATATCTTGAAATTTATTTTATTATTTTTTATTTTTGTTTATTTTATTATTTAATAGAAATAACTTTGTTTTATTTTTGTCTTAGTATATTTTTGATGAATTGATTAATATTATTATAGTTTATTAGTAATGTAATTGGATTATGAAATATTGATTTAAATTAATAAAAGTAAATTTTTTTTATTGTACCTTTTGTATCAGGGTTTATTAAGATTTTAGTATAAATATACTATTCTCGATTTAGGTTGATTTACAAATAAATCTTAGTTAATGTATCATAATTATTAAAGATTTATTTGTAGAAATGAAATGTTATTCGTTTCCTAAGATATCTAGTTTCTTAAGATAAAATTTAATTTTTTAGATTTAGTGTTTTATTTAATTTTTTAATTATGAATATTAAATTATTTATTTTTAGGGGATATGCTCTGAAATAGATGTCCTATAATTTATTAAATTTTAGTATAATAATAAGCTTTAAATCAGCTATTTATAAGATTACGTTTTAGTTCATTATTTTTTATTATAATTTTGTAATTATTTTATGTTTTATACTAAGATGATTAATTAAATATTAAAAATTTTTGTAAGAATGAATGAATTAGTATATTAATTCTGTCTATAATATTTTATATTATTAATTTATTATAAGGAATTAGGCAAATTAATTTCCACCTGTTTATCAAAAACATGTCTTCTTGATAATATTATGAGGTTTGACCTGCTCACTGAGAATTTTTAAAGAGCCGCGGTATTTTGACCGTGCAAAGGTAGCATAATCATTAGTCTCTTAATTAGAGGCTGGAATGAATGGTTTGACGAGAAATTAACTGTCTCTTAATAAATTTTAAAATTTAACTTTTAAGTTAAAAGGCTTAAATTTTTCTTTAGGACGAGAAGACCCTATAGAGCTTGACATCTAAATTAGATATTTTTTTAAGATTGTCTTTTTATATTTAATGATAATGTTTTGTTGGGGTGACATAAAGAATTAATAAACTCTTTATTATAAAATCATTAATTTATGTTTATTTTGATCCATAATTTGTGATCATAAGATTAAGTTACCTTAGGGATAACAGCGTAATTGTTTTTGAGAGCTCATATTGACAAAGCAGATTGCGACCTCGATGTTGGATTAAGAAAAATTTTGGGTGCAGTAGTTCAATAATTAGGTCTGTTCGACCTTTAAATTCTTACATGATCTGAGTTCAGACCGGCGTGAGCCAGGTCGGTTTCTATCCTAAGATAAAAGAAATTTATATTAGTACGAAAGGACCATATGAATAAAATATTTTTTTATTTTTGATTGAAATTAATTATTGCTATTTTGACAGATTAATGTGTTGAATTTAGAATTCATTTATGTAGATTTATTCTACAGATAGTATTGATACATTATGATTTATTAATATTTATTTTAAATTTTATTCTTTTAATTGTTTGTGTTTTAATTAGTGTAGCTTTTTTGACTTTATTAGAACGAAAAGTATTAAGTTATATTCAAATCCGTAAAGGTCCAAATAAAGTAGGATTTATTGGTATCCTTCAACCTTTTAGTGATGCTATTAAATTGTTTTGTAGGGAACAACCAATTCCTATTATGTCAAATTATTTACTTTATTATTTTTCTCCTATTTTTAATTTAATAATTTCTTTAATTGTTTGAATAATTTTTCCTTATTTGACTTATATGTGTTCATTTTCTTATGGTTTTTATTTTTTGTGTTGTACTAGATTAGGTGTTTATACTGTAATAATTGCAGGTTGATCATCTAATTCGAATTATTCATTATTAGGTTCTTTACGTTCTGTTGCTCAAACTATTTCTTATGAAGTAAGATTAGCTTTAATTTTATTATCTTTAATTATTTTAATTGGTAGTTTTAATATATTGGATTTTATAAATTATCAATTTTATTGTTGATTTGTTATTATTTCTTTTCCTTTAGCTTTTTCATGTTTTGCTTCTTGTTTAGCAGAAACCAACCGTACTCCTTTTGATTTTGCTGAAGGTGAATCTGAATTGGTTTCTGGGATTAATATTGAATACGGTGCAGGAGGATTTACTTTAATTTTTTTAGCTGAATATACTAGAATTGTCTTTATAAGAATATTGATAACATTAATTTTTTTAGGTGGTGATTTTTATTCTTATTTCTTTTTTATTAAGCTTGCTTTTATAGCATTTTTATTTATTTGAGTTCGTGGAACTTCACCCCGTTTCCGTTATGATAAATTAATATATTTAGCTTGAAAGAGTTTTTTACCTCTGTCTTTAAATTTTTTGATTTTCTTTATTGGTTTTAAGGTTTTACTGACTTTATTTATTTAGTGAAATTTTTTAAAAATTAATAAGTTAATAAAAAAATTAAACTTTTAATATTATGTTTTCAAAACATATGCTTTTCTTAAGCTAATTAACTTTATTTAATTATTATTTAATTAGTTTATTTCATACCTTAGCTGCCTGAACCTTAATAAAAAAATAGGAAAAGTAAATAATTGTTAAAATTTGCCCTGTTATAATATAGGGTTCTTCAACTGGTCGTTTTCCAATTCATGTTAATAGAAATACAACAATTACTATTATTCAAAATAAAATTTGGTTAATAGGGTAAAATTGAATTCCACGAAATTGTGTTTTATTATAAAATGGTATAATTATTAAAATACTAATTGATATAAATAGTGCAATAACTCCTCCTAATTTGTTAGGAATAGATCGTAAAATAGCATAGGCAAATAAAAAATATCATTCTGGTTGAATATGAACTGGTGTTACAAGTGGATTAGCTGGAATAAAATTATCTGGGTCTCCTAGTATATATGGGTTAATTAAACATAATATAATTAATAAGGATGTTATAATTACAAATGTAATTGAATCCTTAAATGTAAAATATGGATGAAAAGGGATTTTATCAATATTACTATTTAATCCAATTGGGTTATTTGATCCTGTCTGATGTAAAAAGACTAAATGAATTGCAGCTATAGCTGCAATTACAAATGGTAAAACAAAATGGAATGTAAAGAATCGATTTAATGTTGCGTTGTCAACAGCAAATCCTCCCCAAATTCATTGAACTAAATCTGTTCCTAGATATGGAATTGCTGATAATAAATTTGTGATTACTGTTGCTCCTCAAAAAGATATTTGTCCTCAAGGTAAAACATATCCTATAAATGCGGTTGCTATAACTAAAAATAAAATGATTGTTCCAATTATTCATGTATGTATATATATAAATGAACCATAATAAATTCCTCGTCCTACATGTAAATAAATACAAATAAAAAATATAGATGCTCCATTTGCATGTAATGTTCGAATAATTCAACCATTATTAACATCTCGACAAATATGAACAACTCTTCTGAATGCTATTTCAATATTAGGTGTGTAATGCATAGCTAAGAATAATCCGGTAACAATTTGAATAACTAGACATAATCCTAGTAATGATCCAAAGTTTCATCAGAATGAAATATTTGTTGGAGCTGGTAAATCAATTAAAGAATTATTTAGGATTTTAATTAATGGGTGTTTTAATCGTAAAGGTTTATTCATTAGTATAATTATCTTATTTTTCGAATAGGCCCTTGATTAATATTAGTAATCTTTACTACTGCTATTAATGTAAGGAACAAGTAAATTATTATTATTATAGTAATAATTGATGTTGGTTTATTATATAATTTTTCTAAAGATATAGTTATTTCTTGATAATTAATTGAATTATTAATATTCATAGTTTCTGTATTTTTAATTGAATCTAAGAATATTATCTTATCTACAATAACTAAAATTAATGTGAAAATAATTACTATAATTATTGAAATAACTAAAATAATGAATTTAGGTTTAAATAATTCATTTGATGCAATTCTTGTAATATAAATAAATAAAATTAATATACCACCAAGAAATGTTAAGAATAAAATATATGATAATCAAAAACTTTCTATCATTATTCCTGTAATTGAGCCAACAATGAAAGTTTGAATAATAATAAACATTATTATTGATATTGGGTGATTTAATTTAATAAAGTTAATGTTTATTATGTTTGATAGTGATATAATAATTATTTTAATCATTTCAGGAGTTAGTTTATAAAAATATTGGTTTTGGGGATCGAGGATAGAAAATTTCTACTCCTGAAGTTTTAAAAGGGGGGGCTTTCCTTATTTTCGGTTTACAAGAACGACGTTTTTATAAACTATTAAAACTAATGGATATATTTTCCATTTTTACTTCTTTATTAATTTATTTTTCTGGGGGTTACGTTTTTTCTTCCAAACGAAAGCATTTACTTATGGTTTTGGTAAAAATGGAAAAAATTGGTCTTTCTTTATTTATGGTAATTATTAATTTTCTTTATAATTTTGATTATGAATATTTTTTCCCTCTAATTTTTTTGGTTTTTTCTGTTTGTGAGGGAGCTTTAGGTCTTTCTATTTTAGTCTCTATAATTCGATCTCATGGGAATGATTTTTTAAACTCTTTTGTTTTATCTTTATGTTAAGGTATTTGATAATAATTGTTTTCTTGACCCCTCTTTGTTTTTTATATGGTTGTTGATGGTTGATTCATTCTTTAATGTTTTTATCAAGCTTTATTTTTATAGTTTTTTTATATTCTTATGCTGATTTAAATATAATTAGATATTGTTTTGGTTTTGATAATTTTTCTTTTAAATTAATTTTATTGAGTTTTTGAATTTGTTCTTTAATAATTACTGCTAGAAGTTTAATTTATTTATCTTCTTATCATTCAAGTTTTTTTATTCTTATTGTTTTGGTTTTATTAATTATGCTTTACTGTTCTTTTTCTAGTTTAAGTTTATTATCATTTTATATTTTTTTTGAATCTAGATTAATCCCTACATTATTGTTAATTTTAGGTTGAGGTTATCAACCTGAACGTTTACAAGCTGGTTTATATTTAATTTTTTATACTTTAGTTGCAAGATTACCTTTATTGTTGGTTTTATTAAAGATTTATGATGTTTTTGAAACTCTTTATTTTCCTTTATTAATTGATTTTGGTTCTTATTATTTTATGTTTTATGTTTTTATTATTTTGGCATTTTTAGTAAAAATGCCAATGTTTTTATTTCATCTTTGACTTCCTAAAGCTCATGTTGAGGCTCCAATTTCTGGAAGAATAATTCTTGCTGGTGTTTTATTAAAGTTAGGTGGTTATGGTATTTTTCGTGTTATGAAGATTACTTCTTTTTTAGGTATAAAGTTTAATTATTTTTGATTATCTTTAAGTTTATCTGGTGGTGTTATTGTTAGATTTATTTGTTTTCGTCAAGTTGATTTAAAGTCTTTAATTGCTTATTCGTCTGTTGCTCATATAAGAATGGTTATTGGTGGTTTAATAACTATAAATTGATGAGGTTGTATAGGTTCTTTTTCTTTAATAGTTGGTCATGGTTTATGTTCTTCTGGTTTATTTTGTTTATCTAATATTATTTATGAACGTTTAGGTAGACGAAGATTATTAATTAATAAGGGGATAATAAATTTTATACCAAGAATAGCTCTTTGATGATTTCTTTTTAGATCATCAAATATAGCTGCTCCTCCTTCATTGACTTTAGTAGGTGAATTAAGTTTATTAAATAGAATTATTTCTTGGTCTACTCTTAGATTTTTAGTTTTAATTTTTTTATCTTTTTTTAGAGCTGTTTATACATTATATATGTATTCTTATTCACAGCATGGTCCTTATTATATAGGTGTTTATACTTGTTCTTTAGGTTATTTTCGAGAATATCATTTATTACTTTTACATTGATTGCCTTTAAATATTTTATGTTTAAGGAGTGATTATTTTTATATTTAATTTGGCTTAAGTATTTTAAAATAAAATATTGTTTTGTGGAATCAAAGATGTGAAATTTTTCATTTTAGGCCGTGTATTTATTATCTATTTGTTCATTAAGTTTTTTTTCATTATTTCTTTCTAGAACTTTTATTTTTATTTTAGGTATTTATTATTTAATGTTTGATTATAGAGTTTTTATTGAATGAGAACTTTTTAGATTAAATGGTTCTATGGTAGTTATAACTTTTATTTTTGATTGAATATCTCTTGTTTTTATGTCTTTTGTTATATATATTTCTTCTTTAGTTATTTATTATAGAGAGGATTATATATCTGGTGAAATGAATATGAATCGTTTTGTTATAATTGTTTTAATATTTATTCTTTCTATAGGTTTTTTAATTATTAGTCCAAATTTAATTAGTATTTTGTTGGGTTGAGATGGATTAGGATTAGTTTCTTATTGTTTAGTAATTTATTATCAGAATGTAAAGTCTTATAGTGCTGGGATACTAACTGCTTTGTCAAATCGGATTGGTGATGTTGCTATTTTAATTTCAATTGCTTGAATATTAAATTTTGGTGGTTGAAATTATATTTATTATTATGATTTTATTTGTGATTCTTTTGAAATAAAGGTTATTACTATATTAATTATTCTTGCTGCTATAACTAAAAGAGCTCAAATTCCTTTTTCTTCTTGACTTCCAGCAGCTATAGCTGCCCCTACTCCTGTTTCTGCTTTAGTTCATTCTTCTACTCTTGTTACTGCCGGGGTTTATTTATTAATTCGTTTTAGTCCAATATTAGTTGTTTATAATTTTGGTTGGTTTTTATTATTAATTGGTTGTATAACTATATTTATGGCTGGTTTAGGGGCTAATTTTGAATTTGATTTAAAAAAGATTATTGCTCTTTCTACTTTAAGTCAACTTGGTTTAATAATGAGAATTTTGTCTATAGGTTATTTAAAACTTGCTTTTTTCCATTTATTGTCTCATGCTTTATTTAAGGCTTTATTATTTATGTGTGCAGGCTCTATAATTCACAATTTAAAGGATTCTCAAGATATTCGTTTTATAGGTTCAATTGTTAATTTTATACCTTTAACTTCTGTTTGTTTTAATGTTTCTAGATTATCATTGTGTGGAATTCCTTTTTTAACAGGTTTTTATTCAAAGGATTTAATTTTAGAGATGGTGTGTTTAAGATGAATTAATTGTTTAATTTTTTTCTTGTATTTTATTTCAACTGGTTTAACAGCTTCTTATTCTTTTCGTTTATTTTATTATTCTATATCAGGTGATAATAATTTTTATTCTGGTTTTTCTTTTAATGATGGAAGATATTATATTTCTTTTGGTATATTATCTTTGTTGTTTGTTGCTGTTTTTGGTGGTAGATTTTTATCTTGATTAATTTTTCCTATTCCTTATATAATTGTTTTACCTTATTATTTAAGGCTTTTAACAGTTTTAACGGTTTTTTTAGGTTCGTATTTAGGGTATTATTTTTCTAATAATAATTTTTCTTATAATTTATTTTCTTTAAAGTTATTGTCTTTTGTTAGATTTTCTGGTTCAATATGATTTATACCTTATCTTTCAACTGGTTTTATTAGATATTTACCTTTAAGGATTGGTTATTATTCATCTAAGTCTTTTGATTTTGGTTGAGGTGAAATATTTGGGGGTCAGGGTTTATATAGATTTTTTATTTATTTAATTAATTACCTTCAGTGTTGATATGATTTAAATTTTAAGGTATATTTTTTAGTTTTTATTTTTTGAGTTTTTATTTTATTAATATTATTCTTTTTATAAACCTAAATAGCTTATATAGAGTATAACATTGAAGATGTTATGGAAATAATTTTATTTTTAGGTATATTTATAAATATATATAAATATTATTTTTACAGTGAAAATGTAATGTTTTATTTAAACTATATAAATAGAAATGTTAACGGAATTTAACCGCTATTATAAAAAGTTAGCAGCTTTTATATTAACTTCACATTCCCTTAATTGGAACTAATTAGTTCAATTATATTATTAACAGTAATATGCCTCTTTTTGGCTTCAATTAATCAGAATAAGGGTATAATTATACCATTTTTTCAGGTCGAAACTGAATGTAATATTTTACTTCTTATTCATTTAAGGTTAATTGATTTAATCAATATTTTTTGAATGCAACCCAAATGTTATATTTAACTACAACCCTTTAATCTGCTCATTGTAGAGCTCCTTGATTTCATTCATAATATAGTCCTCCTAATAGAATTAAAATAAAAAATATTGTTGATATTGTTCATACTATAATGTTTGATGTTTTTATAATGATTGTAATTGGTAAAATTAATGCAATTTCTACATCAAAAATCAAAAAAATTACTGCAATTAAAAAGAATCGTAATGAAAATGGTATTCGAGCCGATCTTTTTGGGTCAAAACCACACTCAAACGGTGATCTTTTTTCTCGATCATTAATTAATTTTTTTGAGAGGATTGTTGCAATTAATATAACTATTATTGGTACAATAAATCTAATTAAAATTCTTGTTGATAAGATTAAAATTATTTTTCTTGATTTAAATTCAATCTTTTTGATTGGAAGTCAAATGTACTATTTATACTAGAAAAATATCTATCTACCTCATCAATAAATTGAAATATATAAGAATAATCAAACTACATCTACGAAGTGTCAATATCATGCTGCAGCTTCAAATCCAAAATGGTGTTTAGTTGAGAATTGATTTATTATATGTCGAATTAAACATGTAGTTAAGAAGATTGTTCCAATAATTACATGTAGTCCATGGAACCCTGTGGCAATAAAAAATGTTGATCCATAAACTGCATCAGCAATGGTGAAAGGTGCTTCTCAATATTCATATGCTTGTAATATTGAAAAATATAAACCTAGTAAAACTGTAAAGAATAAGCCCTGAAGAGTTTGAGTGTAATTAAATTCTATTAATCTATGATGGGCTCATGTTACGGTAACTCCTGATGCTAAAAGGATAGCTGTATTAAGTAATGGAATTTGTATTGGATTGAAAGGTTGAATTCCTATAGGAGGTCATATTATCCCAAGTTCAATTGCTGGTGCTAATCTTCTTCTAAAAAATGCTCAGAAGAATGATATAAAAAATAGTACTTCTGATGCAATAAATAATATTATACCTCATCGTAGTCCAATTAATACAAATCCTGTATGAAGACCTTGATAGGTTCTCTCTCGGATTACGTCTCGTCATCATTGAATTATTGTTAATAATGTGATTCTAAATCCCATGATAAATAAATTAATATTAAATAAATGAAATCATTTAGCTAATCCTGAAACTAAAACTATTGCTCCAATTGCTCTTGTTAATGGTCAAGGTCTATAATCTACTATATGGAATGGGTGATTTGAATGTGTTGTTAACATAAGTTTAATAAACTTCTCTAGAATATAGTGTTCTTAAAATTGAAAATACATATGCTTGAATTATAGCTACTGCTGATTCTAAAATTAATAGTATTATTTGTCCAATAATTAAAATTGGAATCAAATTTGTTGATATTGATGATCCTGTATTTCCTAATAGTGTTAATAATAAATGGCCTGCAATTATATTTGCTGCTAATTGAATAGCTAAAGTTCCTGGACGAATAATATTTCTAATTGTTTCAATTAATACTATAAATGATATAAGTGTTGGCGGTGTTCCTTGTGGAACTAAATGGGCAAATATATGATTAGTGTGATTTAATCATCCAAATAATATAAATCTAAATCATATAGGTAATGCTATTGTGAATGTAAATGCTAGGTGTCTAGTTCTTGTAAAAATATATGGAAATAGACCTATAAAATTATTAAATAATATTATAATAAAGATTGAAATAAAAATTAATGTTGTTCCATTAAATGATTTAGGGCCTAATAATGTTTTGAATTCGTTATGTAGAATTAAGTTTATTTTATTTCATATAGTGTTAATTCGTGATGATGTAAGTCAAAATATTGAAGGGATAATTAATAATCCAATAAATGTTCTAGTTCAGTTTAATGAAATATTAAAAATATTAGTTGATGGATCAAATGTGGAGAATAGATTTGTTATCATTTTCAAATTTGATTTTTTCTTTTTATTAATATTTTTCTTGAACTTTTTATAATACTAGGTTTATAGAAGAAGAAGTTTATTTGGTTAAATAAAATTATTGTAATAGAAAACAAAATAAATAGTGAAAATCATATGAGTGGTGATATTTGAGGGATTTAGTTTAAATTACCTCATCAGAAGTAGATGTTAATTTACTATTTTTTGGTTTAAGAGACCATTACTTACTTTCAGTCACCTGATGTTCAAGGTGTACTAATTTTTAGTTATTTTAGATTGACACTCTAATGTTATATTTTAACTAACTCCTTAAATAATTTTAGATAATCATTTAATAAATAAATTTACTGAAGTTCTTTCAATAACAATTGGTATAAATCTATGATTTGCTCCACAGATTTCTGAACATTGACCAAAGAATAATCCTGGACGATTTATTGTAAATGTTCCTTGATTTAATCGTCCAGGTATAGCGTCGATTTTAACTCCAAGAGCAGGTACTGCTCATGAATGTAAAACGTCTGATGCTCTGGTTAAAATGCGAATTTCAGTATTTATTGGTAAAATTGTACGGTTATCAACATCTAGTAAACGAAATCTATTAGTTTCAAGATTTCTTTCTGGTGTTATGTATGTATCAAATTCTACATCTACAAAATCTGAATATTCATATCTTCAATATCATTGTCGTCCAATTGTTTTAATTGTAATTATTGCATCTACTGAGTCATCTAAAAGATACAATAATCGTAGTGATGGTAATGCAATAAAAATTAATGTAATAGCTGGTAATGCTGTTCAGATTATTTCAATTAAGTGACCATGTAGTATATTTCGATTTGTTAATTTGATTATTAATGTATATCTTAACGAATATCCAACAATTACTGTAATTAAAATTAATACAACTATAGTGTGTTCATGAAAGAATGATAATTGCTCTATTAAAGGTGAAGCCCCATCTTGTAATGATAAATTTGATCATGTTACCATTTATTCTAACAAAAGGTCAAATCTTTATATTTAGAGCTTAAATCTATTGCACTAGTCTGCCATATTATAATCTTGAAATTATTGGTAATTCTGAATATCTGTGTTCTGCAGGAGGATTATTTTGTAATCATTCTGTTGAACTATTTATATTAGCTCTAAATATAATTGTTCGATTTGAAATTATTCTTTCTCATATGATTATTATGAATATAATGATTCCTACAATTGAAATTATAGATCCAATACTAGAAATTACATTTCATGATGTGTATGCATCTGAATAATCTGAATAACGTCGAGGTATTCCTGCTAATCCAAGAAAGTGTTGAGGGAAGAATGTTAAATTTACTCCAATAAATATGATAGTAAATTGAATTTTTAATCATGTATTATTTATGATTAATCCTGTGAATAAAGGATATCATTGAATGATGCCTCCTATAATTGCAAATACTGCTCCTATAGATAAGACGTAGTGGAAATGGGCTACAACATAATAAGTATCGTGTAGAACAATATCAAGAGATGAATTTGCTAAAACTAATCCTGTTAATCCACCAATTGTAAATAGGAAAATAAATCCAAGAGCTCATAATAATGGTGGGTTAAAATTAAATTTAGTTCCATAAAGAGTTGCTAACCATCTAAATACTTTAATTCCTGTTGGTACTGCAATAATTATTGTTGCTGATGTAAAGTAAGCTCGTGTATCAACATCTATACCTACTGTAAATATATGATGTGCTCATACAATAAAACCTATTAATCCAATTGATAATATTGCATAAATTATTCCTAGAGTTCCAAATGATTCAATTTTTCCGCTTTCTTGACAAACAATGTGTGAAATAATACCAAATCCTGGTAAAATTATAATGTAAACTTCAGGATGTCCAAAGAATCAAAATAAATGTTGATAAAGAATTGGGTCTCCACCTCCAGCTGGATCAAAGAATGATGTATTTAAATTTCGATCAGTTAATAATATAGTAATTGCTCCTGCTAGTACTGGTAATGACAGAAGTAATAAAAGTGCTGTAATTGCTACTGATCAGACAAATAGTGGTGTTTGATCCAGTGTTATTCTTTCCGATCGCATATTGATTGTGGTTGTAATGAAATTAACTGCTCCTAGAATTGATGAAATACCAGCTAAATGTAATGAAAAGATAGCCAGGTCTACTGATCTTCCTCTATGAGCAATTGCTCTTGCAAGAGGTGGGTAAACTGTTCATCCTGTTCCTGCACCTCTATCAACTATAGATGATGTAATCAAAAGAGTTAATGATGGTGGTAGAAGTCAAAAACTTATATTATTTATTCGTGGAAAGGCTATATCTGGTGCACCAATTATTAGTGGAACTAATCAATTACCAAATCCTCCAATTATAATAGGTATTACCATAAAGAAGATTATTACAAATGCATGTGCTGTAATAACAACATTATAAATTTGATCATCTCCAATTATAGATCCTGGTTGTCCAAGTTCTGCACGAATAATTATTCTTATTGATGTTCCTACTATTCCAGCTCATGCTCCAAATATAAAGTATAAGGTTCCAATATCCTTATGGTTTGTTGAAAATAATCATTTTTGCGGTGAGATGGCTGATTTATAGGCGATAGATTGTAAATCTATTCATGAGAATATTTCCTCTCTCACCAGATTATTTCATTGGTCTTATATTCAATTATGATTCTAGACTGCAATTCTAGAGGTGTAAAATTTTACTAAGGCCTAAAAGATCCTTCTTTTAATTTCAACTTTGAAGGTTACTAGTTTACTTAACTTAAGTCCTTAGTATAATGAAATTAATGTTGATGAACAAGTTAATCCTATTGTTGAAATCATTACTATAAAAGGTAGAACTATTATTGTTTTTTTAGTTTTAATTCTTAGTGATCAAGAATTTTCTGTATATGATAAAATTAATGCCGAAAATCTAATTCGTAAGTAGTAGTATAGTGTAATAGTTGTTAATATAACTATGATCGTTATAATTGTGACCATATTATTTTCAATGAGTAATTGAATAATAATCCATTTAGGCATGAATCCTAAAAAAGGAGGTAATCCTCCTAACGATAATAGTGATAAAAACAAAATGAATTTAATTTCTGTTTTTACATTATTTGCTGAGTAAATTTGATTTAATATTGATAGATTTATACTTTTGAATATCAAAACTATAATTAGTCTTAATAATGAGTAAACTACAAAATATAGTTCTCATACATTTTCTCTAACAACTAATGATCTAATTATTCATCCTAAATGACTAATTGATGAGTATGCTAGAATTTGTTTTAACGATGTTTGGTTTAACCCTCCTATTGCTCCAATATAAATTCTTAAGATATTAACTAAGAAAATAAATGTTTTTATTTGGATACAATATGATAAGGCTATTATAGGGGCAATATTTTGCCATGTTATTAGAATTAAGCAATTAATTAATCTTGATGCTCTTATTACTTCTGGAAATCAAAAGTGAAATGGAGCAGCCCCAATATTTGACAATAATCGTGATCAGATTATTAGAGATGGGATTAATTGTTTTTCCCATCTAATTATATATTTTATTTGAATCAGCAAGATTGTGAATAATAATATTGTAGATGCTATTGGTTGTACAATAAAGTATTTAATTGCTGATTCGTTTATTATTATGTTTTTATTATTTGCTAATATGGGAATAAACGAGAGTAAGTTTATCTCTAGTCCTATTCAAACTTCAAATCAGGAGTTTGATGAAATGGACAGAATCGTTCCTATCATTAATGTTGATAGGGAGAGAAGTTTTTTAGAGTTGTTGTTCATTAAAAAGGAGAGGATTGATGCCTCTATATATGGGGCATGAACCCATTAGCTTAGATAGCTTACCTTTTTATTTACATTAAGGTGAATGCACATTAGTTTTTGATACTAATGGAGAGAGTTTAATTCTATCTTATGTAATGTTAATGGAGGTAAATTGAAATTACTTTATTTACCCTATCAAGGTAATCCTTTAATCAGGCACTCCATT